GGAAAAAAATGGGAGTGAAAGATCCCACCGAATCGAATTTGGTCCATGAATCTAAGAAATAGTGAGAATTCTTGATCTCTCTCAATTCGAAGATCCAGGATTTGAATTGATGTCCTCTCATTGATTCCTCCTAAGGAATCCAATTCAATTGGAATTGGGTCATTCACAATGTACAATGACCCCCGCGAAGCATCCATGGCTGAATGGTTAAAGCGCCCAACTCATAATTGGCGAATTCGTAGGTTCAATTCCTGCTGGATGCAGGCCAACGGGAATATTCAATAAGTCTATTGGAATTGGCTCTGTATCAATGGAATCTCATCATCCATACATAACGAATTGGTATGGTATATTCATACCAACCATAACATAACATATGAAGAGTAAGAACTAGAATTCTTATCGATACTGGAACTCGTGGGGAAGAAAGTGGATTTATGGATGGAATCAAATATGCAGTCTTTACAGAAAAGAGTATTCGGTTATTGGGGAACAATCAATATACTTCTAATGTCGAATCAGGATCAACTAGGACAGAAATAAAGCATTGGGTCGAACTCTTCTTTGGCGTCAAAGTAATAGCTATAAATAGTCATCGACTCCCGGGAAAGGGTAGAAGAATGGGACCTATTATGGGAAATGCATTACAGACGTATGATCATTACGCTTCAACCGGGTTATTCTATTCTACCTCTTATAGAGAAAATTCAGTCAAAAAAAGGAGTAATCGGCCGTGACCCGTTCACTAAAAAAAAATCCTTTTGTAGATAATCATTTATTGGCAAAAATGGAGAAGCTCAACATGAGAGAGGAAAAAGAGATAATAGGAACTTGGTCCCGGGCATCTACCATTATACCCACAATGATCGGCAATACAATTGCCGTTCATAATGGAAAGGCACATATACCTATTTATATAACAGATCGTATGGTGGGTCACAAATTGGGAGAATTCGCACCTACTCTGACTTTCCGGGGACATGCGAGAAACGATACTAGATCTCTCCTTTAATAAAATAAAAAAGAAAATAAAAGTAGGTGCTCGTCGTTCATTGGTGGGAGGTGAACCTTATGTCAAAGTGGAGAAAGTGGAAGAAGACCTTGAAAAAGCAGAAGATGAAGAGGAGCTCGAGCACACAAGTACAAGCTTTAGCTCAACATGTATCTATGTCTGCTCACAAAGCACGAAGAGTCATTGATCAGATTCGTGGACATTCCTATGAGAAAACACTTATGTTACTGGAACTCATGCCTTATCGAGCATTTTATCCCATTTTTAAACTGGTTTATTCTGCAGCAGCAAATGCTAGTCACAATAAAAGTTTCAACGAAGCTGATTCAGTCATTAGTAAAGCCGAAGTCCATGGGGGTACTATCGTGAAAAAGTTCAAACCCCGGGCTAGAGGACGTAGTTATCCAATAGAAAGACTCGCTTGTCATATAATTATTGTATTGAAGGATAGATCTAAAAAGAAAACGGATCAGGATATATTTTTAGAAACAAAAAATGTATGGAGAGGTCCTATAATAGAAAGATATATAGAGAAAGAAAGAGAGAGAGAAAAAAAAAGATGGGTCAAAAAATAAATCCACTTGGTTTCCGACTTGGGGAAACCCAAAGTCATCGTTCCCTTTGGTTCGCACAACCAAAAAGTTATTACATAGGTCTACAGGAAGATGAAAAAATACGGGATTGTATCAAGATATATTTACAAAAAAATATAAGAATATCCTCAAGTTTCGAAGGAATTGGAATTGCACATATAGAGATTCAAAAAAAAATGGATCTGATCCAGGTCATAATCTATATTGGATTCCAAAACTTGTTAATAGAAGGCCAAACACGAGGAATCAAAGAATTACAGATCAATGTACAAAAGGGGTTTCATTCTGTGAACCGGAGACTTAACATTGCTATTACAAGAGTTGCAAAACCTTATGGACAACCTAATATTCTTGCAGAATATATAGCTCTACAATTAAAGAATCGAGTTTCGTTTCGAAAGGCAATGAAAAAAGCTATTGAATTAACTGAAGAAGCAGACACAAAAGGAATTCAAGTGGAAATTGCAGGGCGTATCGACGGAAAAGAAATTGCACGTGTCGAATGGATCAGAGAAGGTAGGGTTCCCCTACAAACCATTCGAGCTAAAATTGATCATTGTTCCTATCCAGTTCAAACCGCCTATGGAATATTGGGCATCAAAATTTGGATATTTGTAGACGAGAAATAATGGTCCCTCCTTTGCTTGCCATTCTATTCCGCGATAGAACAAAAACTACAAACTATTCCTTTTCACTTCAATAAAAAAAAAAAAATGAAAAATGAGCAATTCTAATTCTATAGGGTTGAATAAAAATTCGATTGACCATTTGGTAGAACTGCTATGCTTAGTGTGTGACTCGTTGGTTTTTTCTTTAGAGTTGGGATTCAAAAAAAAAAAAACAGACCAGCCCCTAACTAATAACTATAAGAACTAGTAACCAACTCATTGCTTTGTATTATCGAGATCCAAGGAACCAGTCACTATATGATGTATCGATCATATAGTTGTAACAACTGAAATCTTTTTTTTTTTTTTCCATAAAGGAAAAGTCCATTTATGGCTTGGAAAGGGAAAGGAAAATAGAAGGATGTGGGTAAATGGAAGGGCGAGAGAAAGAGAGAAGGAGAATCTCCATGATATATGATTCCAATATGTATGGTCTATCAATCACATCATTATCATAAAAAGCAGTGTGATAAAGCATCAATACTGATTCGTCCATAATTAGTAATTAGATGAATAAGGTTCATAAGAAAAATACAAATAATAAAGAGCCTCGAGTCAATAGAGACTGAGGAGATTGGCTCGGGAACGAATTTCATTAGGAGCTCCATTGCATAGTTCAGGCCTAGCCATTAATGAAAAGCTATGGGAACGACGGAACCTGTGACTGCAGAAGATTCTATTAAAAACAAATCCTAATGATTCATTGGGTGGGATGGCGGAATCAACCAGGAACCAATTGATTTATTCTGATAGGTCATAGGTTCAACCTACAAATGAAGAAAGTAAGGAAAGAGTAAATATTCGCCCGCGAAGCCATTATTGGATTGCAATATTTTGACGGATTCGGTAAAGGTCAAGAATTCATTTTCAAAAGAAAGGCATTATCCCATATAAATAGAAATATACGTCTAGCTATATATACAAGATAATATACAAGATATACGGATTGCTGTGTGACAGATTAAATATCAATAAATCCGTGTATTATTCATTAAATAAATACATGTGCATCTGTAATATTATTGAATCGTTTCATTCGCGAGGAGCTGGATGAGAAGAAACTCTCATGTCCGGTTCTGCAGTAGAGATGGTATTGAGAAAAAACCATCAACTAGAACCCCAAAAGAACCAGATTCCGTAAACAACATAGAGGAAGAATGAAGGGAATATCTTATCGAGGCAATCATATTTGTTTCGGTAAATACGCTCTTCAGGCACTTGAACCCGCTTGGATCACATCTAGACAAATAGAAGCAGGACGACGGGCAATGACACGGTATGCGCGCCGCGGTGGAAAAATATGGGTACGTATATTTCCCGACAAACCCGTTACAGTAAGACCTACCGAAACACGCATGGGTTCGGGGAAAGGATCTCCCGAATATTGGGTATCTGTCGTTAAACCAGGTCGAATACTTTATGAAATGGGCGGAATATCAGAAACTGTAGCCAGAGCAGCTATTGAAATAGCTGCGTCCAAAATGCCTATACGAACTCAATTCATTATCGCGTGATAGGTATTTGAAGGGTATTTGTGATGAAAAATACAATCGCAGATTTTTTGATTTCTGGGAAGACAATATTTCTCTCTTTTTCCTTTGCCCTTTGCATTGAAAGAGCAGATTCAAAAAATGATATGATTCAACCTCAGACCCATTTGAATGTAGCAGACAACAGCGGGGCTCGAGAATTGATGTGTATTCGAATCATAGGAGCTAGTAATCAGCGATATGCTCATATTGGTGACGTTATTGTTGCTGTAATCAAAGAAGCAGTGCCCAATATGCCTCTCGAAAGATCAGAAGTGATCAGAGCTGTAATTGTGCGTACATGTAAAGAACTCAAACGTGACAACGGTATGATAATACGATATGATGACAATGCAGCAGTTGTCATTGATCAAGAAGGAAATCCAAAAGGAACTCGAGTTTTTGGAGCGATCGCTCGGGAATTGAGACAGTTGAGTTTCACTAAAATAGTCTCATTAGCTCCTGAAGTCTTATAAATATATAAATACGAGTAGATGAGACCATAATAGAGTATGGAGTGTAGTAAGGTATCTGAAATAGATCACGTTAGTAGATTGTGTCTCACGCATATACCTTTACTAATTCATAAATAAATAAGAAAAATAAAAAAAAAAAGTGGAACATGTTGATTATATCAAAACTGTGAGGCACCAAGAATTCTAGTTCGTCATGGGTAGGGACACTATTGCCGATATAATAACTTCTATAAGAAATGCTAACATGGATAAAAAGGGAACGGTTCGAATAACATCTACTAATATCACCGAAAACATTGTTAAAATACTTCTACGAGAAGGGTTTATTGAAAACGTTAGGAAACATCGGGAAAACAACAAATATTTTTTGGTTTCAACCCTGCGACATAGAAGGAATAGGAAGGGAACATATCGAAATATTTTAAAGCGTATCAGTCGACCCGGTCTACGAATCTATTCCAACTATCAACGAATTCCTAGGATTTTAGGTGGAATGGGTATCGTAATTCTTTCTACTTCTCGAGGTATAATGACAGATCGAGAAGCTCGACTAGAAGGAATTGGGGGAGAAATTTTGTATTATATATGGTGATCCTTCTGGTATCCGAATTTGATCCGTAACTTGCTATTTGGAAAAAGAGAGGAAAGACGGATTGTCTACTATCACTCCTCCTCCATTAGTTGATACTTCAAGGGGGTTACCTGGAATGAAAGAACAAAAATTAATTCACGAAGGTTTAATTACTGAATCACTTCCCAATGGTATGTTCCGAGTTCGTTTAGATAATGAGGATCTGATTCTAGGTTATGTTTCGGGGAGGATCCGACGGAGTTTTATACGGATACTACCAGGAGATAGAGTCAAAATCGAAGTAAGTCGTTATGATTCAACTAGGGGACGTATAATTTATAGACTTCGCAACAAAGATTCGAATGATTAGGTGGCTTTTATTTGAATTTAAGCATTCCTTTCATGGGGATACAATTCGAGGTTCAAAATTTCAAGAGACTTATTTTCTTCCAAGGAGTATATTCGGCATTAAGGAATGACAAATATGAAAATAAGGGCCTCCATTCGTAAAATTTGTGAAAAATGTCGACTGATCCGTAGGCGGGGGCGAATTATAGTAATTTGTTCCAATCCGAGACATAAACAGAGACAGGGGTAATCTTTCTAAAAAGGGACTTTCTAAACGGCCCGATGTGCAAATCAAATAAAGGATCTGTTTTGACATGAAATGGATATATCCGTATATCTCTGACTCATATTTATGAGATGATAAAATATGACAAAACCTATACCAAGAATTGGTTCACGTAAGAATGGATGTAGAATACAAAAAGGAGTTATTCATGTTCAAGCGAGTTTCAACAATACCATTGTGACTGTTACAGATGTAATAGGTCGGGTGGTTTCTTGGTCCTCCGCGGGTACTTGTGGATTCAGAGGCACAAGAAGAGGGACACCATTTGCTGCTCAAACCGCAGCAGGAAATGCTATTCGTACAGTAGTGGATCAGGGCATGCAACGAGCAGAAGTCATGATAAAAGGCCCTGGTCTCGGAAGAGATGCAGCATTACGAGCCATTCGCAGAAGTGGTATACTATTAAGTTTCGTACGTGACGTAACCCCTATGCCACATAATGGATGTAGGCCCCCTAAAAAAAGACGTGTGTAGAAATAAGAATTGAATGGATTTCAAGAGAAATAAATGATTCAATGATCTGCAATAATATTAATATGGTTCGAGAAGAAGTAGCAGTATCCACTCGGACACTACAGTGGAAGTGTGTTGAATCAAGAACAGACAGTAAGCGTCTTTATTATGGCCGTTTCGTTCTGTCCCCGCTTATGAAAGGTCAAGCAGATACGATAGGTATCGCGATGCGAAAGGCTTTACTTGGAGAAATAGAAGCAACATGTATCACACGTGCAAAATCTGATAAGGTACCACATGAATATTCTACTATAGTTGGTATTGAAGAATCAGTACATGAAATTTTAATGAATTTGAAAGAAATTGTATTGAGAAGTAATCTGTATGGAACTCGTGACGCATCCATTTGCGTCAGGGGTCCTAAAAACGTAACTGCTCAAGATATCATCTCACCACCTTCTGTGGAAATAGTCGATACTACACAGCATGTAGCTAGCCTGACGGAGCCAATTAATTTGTGTATTGAATTACAAATCGAGAGGGATTGCGGATATCGTATGAAATCCCCAAATAACTATCAAGATGGAAGTTATCCTATAGATGCTGTATCTATGCCTGTTCGAAATGCGAATCATAGTATTCATTCTTATGGGAGTGGGAATGAGAAACAAGAGATACTTTTTATTGAAATATGGACGAATGGAAGTTTAACTCCTAAAGAAGCACTTCACGAAGCTTCCCGTAATTTGATTGACTTATTTATTCCTTTTCTACATGCGGAGGAAGAGGACATTCATTTAAATTTAGAAGCCAATCAAAACAGGTTTACTGTATCCCTTTTTACCTTTCATGATAGATTGGCTAATATAAGGAAAAACAAAAAAGGAATTGCATTGAAATGTATTTTTATTGACCAATCAGAATTGCCCCCCAGGACCTATAATTGTCTCAAAAGGTCCAATATACATACATTATTTGACCTTTTGAATAACAGTCAAGAAGATCTTATGAGAATTGAACATCTTCGCATAGAAGATGTAAAACAGATATTGGACATTCTACAGAAGCATTTTGCAATTGATTTACCTAAGAATAAGTTTTAAATCCATTGGGATTATTTCATCTTTTTAGAAAGAAAGAAAAGAAGAAAATGGGTTTTGAATCCTTAGCATCATCCGTATATCCAGAATGGATTGATAATGAAATTGAAGAGATGTATCTAGGGAGAATTCACTTTGAAGCGACTATTCCCTAGATACATACGCGTACTATTTCACGGTTAAATCAACTTAAAATTAAAAAAGTCCTAAAGTTAGAGATTTATCAATAGGTAATGTTGCTCCAATACCTAACCAAAGAGCTGTCGCGGTACCGATCAAAAAAACTGTTGTAGCTACTGGACGACGAAATGGATTCTGGAATTTATTAACATTCTCCAAAAAGGGTACTGTCAATAATCCCGTTGGTACTAAAACCATTAAGAGAACACCCAATAACTTATTGGGTACTGTACGGAGGATTTGAAATACAGGAAAGAAGTACCATTCGGGTAATATTTCCAAAG